TTTCCGGTAGCTTAAAGGTAGAGCGTTTGGCTGTTAACCATTAAAGTATAGGTTCGATCCCTATCCGGAAAGAAATTTCAAAGGGTAATTAACTCAATAGGTAGAGTGTTTCGTTTACATTGAAAAAGTTAATGGTTCAAGTCCATTATTACTCAAAAATAGTGTTTGTAGCTTAAAGGATAAAGCAGTAAATTACGAATTTAATGATTGGAAGTTCGAATCTTTCCAAACACGTGATTTTAAAAAAGAGTGTATAGCTTAGTAGGTCAAAGCAATAAACTTTTAATTTAAAGATCTTAGGTTCAATTCCTAATACACTCAAAAAATATGTTATTATTAAATTGCAGTATTTAGTAGTTTTTTATACATTGGAGCTATTTTATCGTGTTTTTTATTGGATTTTATGTTCTAGTTTATGCAGTTACATTATATTTAAAAACTTTTCATTAGTTATTTTTATCGAAAGTTTTTTTTTTTCAAAGTTAGGTTCGAATCAATTTATACTTATAAACATTACAGATTTATTTGATATAATATGATATATTTGTTTAAAAAATGCATTTTTCTTATCTTCGTTGTATTTTGGTTATAGTGTATTTTATTTTTTTAAACCAGGATGATATGAATATCAAACTTTTTTTGAAACAAAGTTATTTCAAAATTTTGTTTGAATATGATTTATTTATTTATTAATTTTTTATTTTTATTTCTTACCGTTAGTTCTAAAGTTTTTAACACATTGGGATATTAATTACTGAGAAGATTTGTTTTATATAAAGTTTGAATTAAGTTTATTGAATTATGTAAAATGATTGTTTTATATAAAATTTTATTTTATTTTTGTATTTCATTTTATATATATTTTAATCTTTTGAGTATATTTTTTACTGGAACTAAAAATGTCTTATTTTATCTTAAAAAAAAACAAAAAACAGATTTTTTACGTAATACTTTGTTGTTTATTTTTCTTGTCACCGCCTGATTTATCTCTACAAATTTTTTTATTAATTGTAACAATTTTTTTAACAGAAATTACATATTTTTTTTTATGTTTTAAGATTCTCTATATAAATATTTATAATTATGCCAACAATACAACAACTATTAAAAAATTCTCGAAAATTAAAAGTAAAAAAAAATAAATCAATAGCTTTACAAGGTTCCCCTCAAAGAAAAGGGATTTGTTTAAAAGTTTATAATATAAATCCTAAAAAACCTAATTCTGCGGAAAGAAAAGTAGCCAAAGTTTTTTTAACAAATGGTAAATCTGTTATAGGGTATATACCAGGAGAAGGCCATTCTTTACAAGAACATTCTGTGGTTTTGATACGAGGGGGTAGGGTAAAAGATCTTCCAGGAGTACGTTATCATTTTATAAGAGGTTCTTACGATCTTAATGGAGTATCTGGCCGAAAAAAAAGTAGGTCAAAATATGGTACTAAAAAAAAATAAAAATTTGCTCCTATCGTTTAATTTAGGTTAAGGCAATGTTTTTTCGTAGCATAAATGTGGGTTCGAGTCCCACTGGGAGTATGTAAAACTAACGGGATGGAGTAATAATGGTTAACTCATTAGACTCATGATCTAAAGTTATAGGTTCAAGTCCTATTCCCGTAAAAAAAATTTTGGAAGTATGTTAAAACAAAATTTTTATAAAACAAAACGTTTACAGTCAAAAAGAAAATTTTTGAATAAAATTACTTTGCGGAGGTTAAATTTTTATGACACCACAAAATACAATTTTTTTTATTTTTTTATCCAGAGTGAAAAAGTAATTTTGAATAAAAAAATTTTATGATTACTTTATTCCACAGAAAAAGGTTCTATATTTAGTTTAAAAAAATGAATTAAATTCATAATGTTTACTTCTTATTAATAGGGTAGTGAGAAAATAAAAAATTTTTTAATTTTAAAATTGTAAGAGTTTGATCCTGGCTCAGAATGAACGTTAATAGTCAACATAACACATGCTAGTTTAATATATTTTAAAAATTTAAAATATATAGCGAACGGGTGAGTATTCATATAAAAATAAATCTTAAAAATATTGTTAAATACATAAAATTAAATTATTTTAAGAAAAGTTTATAAAGGATTAAGTAGTTGGTATTTTAAAAGATTACCAAGCTTATGATCCTTAGCTGGTCTGTGAGGATGAACAGCCACATTGGAACTGAGAAAGGTCCAAACTTTATATTAAAGGCAGCAGTGAGGAATATTGGGCAATGAGCAAACGCTTGACCCAGTTAGACTATATGTGTGAAGAAAGTATCTTATTGTAAATCACTAAAACTATTTTTAAATTATGATTATTTTAGTAAAAGTCCTGGCTAATTTCGTGCCAGCAGCCGCGGTAAAACGAGAAGGATAAACGTTATTCGGATTAATTGGGCGTAAAGTATACGTAGATAGTAAATTTAATTTTATGTATAAAAATTAAAATTAAATTTTAATTTTACTTTAAAATTGATTTTCTAGAGTTTAATAGAAGATTATAGAACTTTAAGTGTAACAGTAAAATGTTTTGATATTTAAAAGAATTCCTATCGCGAAAGCAGTAATCTATATTAATACTGACATTAAAGTATTAAAGTGTGGGGAGCAAAAGGGATTAGATACCCCTGTAGTCCACACCCTGAACTATGAGTGTTTATTTTTGGGGCATATACCCGAAAATAGAGTTAACACGTTAAACACTCCGCCTGGGAACTACGATTGCAAAATTAAAACTCAAAGGAATTGACGGGAACCTACACAAGCAGTGGAGCATGTGGTTTAAATCGACAATACGCGAAAAACCTTACCAATTTTTGAATAATTAATACAATTACAGGCGTTGCATGGCTGTCGTCAGTCCGTGCTGTGAAGCGTTTGGTTTATTCCAAAAAACGGACAAAACTCTTCTACATTTTTTAATGTATACTGCTAAAGACATTTTAGAGGAAGTAAAGAATGATGTCAAGTCCTCATGACCCTGATAAATTGGGCTACTTTCATGTGCTACAATGGTTTTTTCAAAAGGATGTATATATGAAAGTAATTACAAATCTTTAAAATAAAATCATGTTCGAATTATTTTCTGCAACTTGAAAATATGAAGATGGAATTGCTAGTAATCGTGGATTAGAATGCCACGGTGAATATGTACTTAGGTTTTGTACACACCGCCCGTCACGCTATGGAAATTTTTATTATTTGAAAATTTTTAATAAATTTATGGTAATAAAAAAACTGGAGTGAAGTCGTAACAAGGTAGCCGTAGGGGAACCTGTGGCTGGAAAATATTTCAAAAGAATCTACTACCCTATTTTATTATAATTTAGAAATTTAAAATGACAATTTTATTTAATTATATGAATATTTCAATTTTTTTATTTTTAGTAAGTATTTTAGGTATTTTTATTAATCAAAAAAATATTTTAGTAATGTTAATGTCTTTAGAAATGATGTTTTTATCTGTTAATTTTAATTTGATAGCAGCTTCTATACATTTGGATGACATTTCTGGACAAATTTTTTCTTTATTAATATTAACAGTAGCTGCATCAGAATCATCTATAGGATTAGCCATTCTAGTTATATATTACCGTATACGTAGTACTATAACAGTGGAATTAATGAATCTTATGAAAGGATAAATTTTTGGTTAAGTAATTTAAAATTATTTTTTATAAACATTTGGAGGAAATCTTGGCAAAAAAATAAGGACGTCACGCTACGAAAACTTGTAAGTAAGCATAGGCTTGTGATCTACAAATTTCCATGAGTAAACTAATTTATTAAAATTTATGAAAAGTGTGAATTGAATCATCTTAGTAACACTTAAAAACAAATCAACCGAGATTCTGTAAGTAATGGCGAGTGAAAGCAGAAAAAGCTTAAAAAGTCTAGATAGTTTAGAAAATAACACTCAAAAGGGTAAAAGTCCCGTATAAAACTAAATTTTTTTGAAAATAAGTATTACGTATTATATGTATGAAAAAAGGAGTACCACCTTCTAAGCTAACAAATTTTTTTGACCGATAGTAAACGAGTATTGTGAAAAAAAGATGAAAAATTCCGTAAGGATTACAAAAACCAAATGTTTAATACAATTCGAAGTTTTATATTTTTAATGACGAAATGCCTTTTGCATAATGAGTCAGCAAGTTAATAAGTATAGCAAGTTTATATACAAAATATTAAAGCAAATTAAAGCAATATTTATTAAACCTGAAACCAAGTGATCTAATCATAAACAAAGTGAAAATTCTTTAAAAAGTTTTTTAAGCTTGAACTCGTGTATGTAGCAAAATACTGGGATGATTTATGGTTTGGAGTGAAAGGCTAATCAAACTTGGAAATAGCCGGTTTTCCGCGAAATGTATTTTAGTACAGTATTAATTTAAATAAATCGTAAGTAGAGTACAAATTAAACTATGGGGTTTAAACACTTACTGCATTTAATTTATCTCCGAAATATAATTTAATATCATTAATAAACAGTCTTTAAGCGATAAGGTTTATAGACAAAAGGGTAACAACCCTAATCGTATATTAAGATCTATAAAAAATAGTTTAGTGTAGAAATTTTTATTAAAGAGTCAAATAGTATAGAGTAGGCTTAGAAGCAGCCATTTATTAGAAAAAGCGTTTTAGCTTATTATTTATTCTTTTGAAAATTAAAATAAACAGGCTTAAACTATATATCGATATAACGGATAAAAAATTTTAGTGGTAGCGGAACGTCTTGTAAATTTAATTATTAATTTTAAAATTAATAATAATATTTCAAGAGTGCAAATGCTGACATGAGTAGCGTTAACTATGTATATTTAATCATAGTCACTAAATGTTCAAGGGTTTCAATGTAATTTAAAATTCATTGAGTTATGCGGTCCTTAAAATAAAAAGTTTGTGAAAACTCTAATTGATAGGATTATTACAAAGACTGTTATATGTAACAAATTATTGTTATGAAAAAAGAAAAATTACAAAACTTTAGTATACAGTGGTTTTAAGTTTAAAAGTAAAGATTCTTTCGAGAAAAAATTATAACAATCCAAAGACCGTACCAAAACCGACACAGGTGAACTAATAGAAAATATTATGGTGAATGAATAAATTGTATTTAAGGAACTCGGCAAATTAACTCTGTACGTTCGCAATAAAGAGTGCCGTAAAATTAAATAAGAGTACGGTAACATTAAAGAGAAAGCAACGACTGGTTATCAAAACCATAGGACTCTGCTAATTATATAAAAATGTATAGAGTCTGACGTCTGCCCGGTGCTTAAAAATAAAAAGTACTAGTATAAGCTATATCTTTTAAATCTAAGTAAACGGCGGTTCTAACTATAAGAATCCTTAGGTAGCGAAATTCCTTGACGGGTAAATTCCGTCCTGCATGAATGACGTAACGATTGCTTTACTGTCTCAAATACAAATTCAGCGAAATTACAAAACCTGTGAAAATGCAGGTTACTTACAGTAAGACGGAAAGACCCTAGATCCTTTACTTGCTTCTTATATTGTAAAAAATTGTTAACCTGTGTAGAATAAATGGGAGTTTAGTAACAAAATTGAAATACCATTCAAGTTTATAATATTTTACTAATTTAAAAAATTTTAAAAAAAGTATAAGAAAGAAAGTTTACTTGGGACGAGTACCTCCTAAAAAGTAACGGAGGTGTACAAAGGTAGATTAAATAATAATTTTATATATAATGGTAAAAATTTACTTGACAATTAAATTGATAAATTAAATTGGAACGAAAGTTAGTCATAGTGACCCGATATTTAAGAGTGGAATTAATATCGTTTATCAAATAAAAGGAACTCTAGGGATAACAGATTTATCGTGATTGCGAGTCCATATCAATGTCACGGTTTGATACCTCGATGTCGACTCATCTTATCCTGAAATTGAAGTTGATTTCAAGGGTCTAGTTGTTCGCTAGTTAAAAAGGTACGTGAGTTGGGTTCAGAACGTCGTGAGACAGTTCGGTCCCTATCTACTGTAAGTTTTTGAAAAATATTAAGTTTATTTCTAGTACGAGAGGACCGAAATATTTTAACCAATGGTGAATCGGTTGTTGTACCAACAGCATAGTCGAGTAGCTACGTTGATTTTGTATAAATACTGAATGAATCAATAGTATTAAAACTTCTTAAATTATTTTTCGAGAATAATCTGAAAGAATATTAGATGGATCGGTTTAAAAATATTATTTAGTAATAAGTAATTTATAAATACGAATATTATTCAAAAAATAAAAATTTTAAATTACTTAATCAAAATACAAAAATGGCGCAAAAAATTAACCCAACAAGTTTAAGACTTGGTATAACACAATTATGAACTTTTAATGTTCAATTTTACGGCAAATCATTTAAATCTTATTTTTTATCACTTCACAAATACCTTAAATTATTTTTATTTTTGAAAAAAATTTCTGATTTAACAGGTTTTATTATTAATTATCAACAATTAAAAATCAAAAGCCAAAAAATTGCTTTATTAAAAATTTATTATACAGAATCTTTCTCAATTTTAAATAAAAATTTTTTTCAATTTCATCTTAAAATTAGAGATCTATTAAAAAAAGTGTTTTTGAAAAAAGTAAGGATATCTTATTATTTAATAGATTTTCCATTTATATCTAAGAATTTACTATATTCTTATAGTAAGTTTTGCGCATCGGAAAACCAAATAGTCAAAAAAGTTTTATGAAATTTATATAGGTTTTTAGAAGTCCATTTAAATTCTTCAAAAGTAGTTTATACCCCTAAGGGAATAAAAATTTTGAAATTAAAAGGGTTTAAAATCCGGATATCAGGTCGTATAGATGATTCTAAAAATCAGATGGCAAAAAGTTTAAATTTAAAAATAGGAAATTCTTGTTTAACTTCTTTAAGTGATTACATTGTCTATTCTGCAAGTGAATTATACAGTAAATCAGGTACTTGTGGTATTAAAATTTGATTATTTTATGAATTTATTTATTAAAAACCAGATTACATATAATTATAAGTATAATCACTCTAATAATATTTTACGGAAAGGGAGTTATGGTTTAAAATCTACATCATTTGGGAGATTAACGAAAAGTCAATTAGTCTTTTTAAAGAATACGATCATTAAAAATTCTCGAAAAATAATGAGTTCTAAAAAACCAATAAAAATTTGAACGCAGATAGTGTTAAATTTTAATTTAACAAAATTAAGTTCAGAAGCACGAATGGGTAAGGGTAAAGGATCTATTTACACGCAAGCGAGCTTTATTAAACCTGGGGATCTTATTTTTGAATTAGAGTCTTGTTCACATCAACAAGCTAAATTTCTTTTCCGAAAGGTAAGTAAATGTTGTAATTTAAAATTAATGTTAATTAAACGTTAAATCTTGAGAGAGAAACTTAAAGGTTGAGTGTTAGTCTGTCGCACTAAAAGTTGCGGGTTCGAGTCCCGTCTCTCTCGATTTGATAAAAAATATTAAGAAAAAAAAATTTAGAGTAAATAAATGTTATCTATGCAATGAGTATCTCGTTGAATTTTTTCAACAAATCATAAAGATATAGGTACACTGTATCTTATTTTTGGAGCTTTTTCAGGTATTTTAGGAGGGTGTATGTCTATGCTAATCCGTATGGAATTAGCTCAACCAAGTAATCAATTATTATTAGGCAATCATCAAGTTTATAATGTACTTATAACAGCACATGCTTTTTTGATGATTTTCTTTATGGTAATGCCTGTTATGATAGGGGGATTTGGTAATTGGTTAGTCCCTATAATGATTGGTAGTCCTGATATGGCATTTCCTCGGTTAAATAATATTTCTTTTTGATTATTACCACCTTCTTTATGTTTATTACTTTTATCTGCTTTAGTAGAAGTAGGAGTTGGTACAGGATGGACGGTTTATCCCCCTTTAAGTTCTATACAAAGTCATTCAGGGGGTGCTGTAGATTTGGCAATATTTAGTCTACATGTATCAGGAGCTTCCTCAATTTTAGGAGCTGTAAACTTCATATCAACTATCTTAAATATGAGGAGTCCAGGGCAAAGTATGTATAGAATACCTTTATTTGTGTGATCTATTTTTGTAACAGCTTTTTTGTTATTATTAGCAGTACCTGTTCTTGCAGGAGCCATTACAATGCTTCTAACAGATCGTAATTTTAATACTTCATTTTTTGATCCTGCCGGAGGAGGAGATCCTGTACTGTACCAGCATTTATTTTGATTTTTTGGACATCCTGAGGTATATATCTTAATACTTCCTGGGTTTGGTATGATCAGCCATATAGTATCGACATTTTCAAGAAAACCTGTTTTTGGTTATATTGGAATGGTTTATGCAATGGTATCCATAGGAGTTTTAGGATTTATAGTATGGGCTCATCATATGTATACAGTTGGATTAGATGTGGATACTCGAGCTTATTTTACTGCAGCTACTATGATTATAGCAGTACCGACGGGTATTAAAATATTTAGTTGAATAGCAACTATGTGAGAAGGATCTATTCATTTAAAAGTACCTATGTTATTTGCAATAGGTTTTATTTTTTTATTTACGATAGGAGGTTTAACAGGTATTGTATTAGCAAATTCAGGTTTAGATATAAGTTTACATGACACATATTATGTGGTAGCCCATTTTCATTATGTTTTGTCAATGGGAGCTGTTTTTGCAATATTTGCAGGTTTCTATTATTGATTTGGTAAAATTACAGGTTTGCAATATCCGGAAACTTTGGGTAAAATACATTTTTGGTCTACTTTTATAGGAGTTAACTTAACATTTATGCCAATGCATTTCTTAGGTTTAGCAGGAATGCCCCGTAGAATACCAGATTATCCAGATGCATATGCTTCATGAAATTTAATAGCATCTTATGGATCCTATATAGCTTTATTCTCTACCTTATTCTTTTTTTATATTGTTTATGTGTCATTAATATCAAAAAATCCATGTATAAATTCACCTTGGGATTTTGGGGAACTTGAAAAAAAAGGGGATTTTACTTTAGAATGAGTAACTACATCGCCTCCGGCGTATCATACATTTGAGGAAATGCCTTTAATTTGTGAAACTTTGAAAAAAAATAAAAATGTTTAATTTACTATATTTTCAGTTTATAGTTATACTATTTAGACCAACTAGTTTAAATTATGCAGATGTTGCAGAAAATTGGCAATTAGGTTTCCAAGATCCAGCAACTCCTATAATGGAAGGTATTATAAACTTACATCATGATTTAATGTTTTTTATTTGTATTATATCGATATTTGTAACATGAATGTTAAGTAGAACTTTATGGCATTTTGAGTATAGCCGAAATCCTATACCTTCTTCTTTAGTTCACGGTACTTTAATTGAAATGATTTGGACTATTACACCCGCTTTTATACTTTTGATTATAGCTGTACCTTCTTTTTCTCTATTATATGCGATGGATGAAGTTATATCACCTGCAATCACTATTAAAACTTTAGGGCATCAATGGTATTGGAGCTATGAATATTCAGATTATTATAATGAAGATGGCGAATGTATAAATTTTGATAGTTACATGATACCAGAAGAAGATCTATTAGAGGGGCAATATAGGTTATTAGAGGTAGATAATAGAATGGTTGTTCCTATAAATACTCATATTAGAATTATAGTATCTGCAGCAGATGTTTTACATAGTTGAGCTGTCCCTTCATTAGGTGTAAAATGTGATGCAATCCCTGGAAGATTAAATCAAACTTCAGTATTTATAAAACGAGAAGGATTATATTATGGACAATGTAGTGAAATTTGTGGTATTAATCACGGTTTTATGCCTATAGTTGTAGAAGCAGTTACATTACCTAATTATGTACAATGAATTTTTAATAAAATAAACGAATAAAATGAAATTATCTTTATTTCAAGTTTTTTTATTAGTTGGGATCTTTTTTCTAGTATTTTATTCAAATAATCCTTTGACTCAATTTATTCTACAATTGTTAAAAAATAAAAAAAAATAAGAATGTCATTATTGCATGTTTCTAAAAATATACAACGTCACCCTTTTCATTTAGTAGATCCTAGTCCTTGGCCATTTGTAGCATCTTTATGTGCTTTTTCATGTACATTAAGTGGAGTTTTATATATGCATGCATATATAAATGGTAGCTACTTACTTTTTATAAGTTTTTTATTTCTTTTAGTCTCTATGTTTGTTTGATGAAGAGATGTTGTACGTGAATCTACGTTAGAAGGTCATCATACAGGTATCGTCCAACGTGGTTTGCGTTATGGAGTTATTTTATTTATAATTTCAGAAATTTTATTTTTTTTTGCTTTCTTTTGAGCATTTTTTCATAGTAGCTTATCTCCTACAGTTGAAATTGGTACAATTTGACCTCCAAAAGGTATAGCAGTTTTAAATCCATGAGAAATTCCATTTTTAAATACGTTAATTTTATTATTATCAGGATGTACTGTGACTTGATGTCATCATGCTATGGTTTCTAATTTGAGAAAGCAAGCTATAATAAGCCTTTTTTTAACGATTCTATTAGCAACAATTTTTACTACATTTCAAGCTTATGAATATAATATGGCGGATTTTAGGTTGTCTGATGGCATATACGGTTCTACTTTTTACATGGCAACGGGGTTTCATGGTTTCCATGTATTGGTAGGTACTATATCATTAGGTGTATGTTTTATTCGTTTATTAAATTACCAATTAACACGAGAACATCATTTTGGATTTGAATCTTCTGCATGATATTGACATTTTGTAGATGTTGTTTGGCTATTTTTATTTGTTTCTATTTATTGATGAGGAGGATCTTAAAAAATGTTAAATATTAGTATTGTTGTCTTATTATCTGTTATTTTAGTATATTCAAATGTTATAATTCTTAATGAAGAAACCTTAATTTTAGTATGTTTTATTACATTTTCCTTAATAGCATTTAATAAATTAAAAGGATCTATTTCTGAAGATTTACAAAAAGACTCTAATAAAATAGAATTTTTTGTATTAAAATCTTTTAAAGAATTACAGCATAGTTTGGAATCAATTCTTGGTTATAAATCGACATTTCAACACATTATTGTTAATTTTCAATCTTTAAAGAATCATGTCATAATATTTGGAAATGAAACTTCTAAAGAATTACCTAATTATGTCAGTAAAAAGATAGAAATTACTTATCCCAAAAAATTAATATTCATAAAAAGATTGGAAAACCAAACAGGTAAATTACTAGCTTTATTAGTCAATCAAAAGTTAAATAAGATAACAAGTATCCAAAATTTTTACACGTATAATTGTAAAGTGACAAATTTTTTATGTATTAACAAAATTATTTTACGTGAATATTTCCAGGTTATTTAATGAAAATGCAGGTATAGAAGAATAGGTAAATTCGTTAGTCTTCCACATTAAAAACTGCGGGTTCGAATCCCGCTACCTGCTAAAAATTTAATGACGTATAGCCAAAACAGGTAAGGCGATAGCTTTTGGTGCTGTAGATTATAGGTTCGAGTCCTTTTACGTCAGTATAAAAAGCTCGCTTGGTGAAAAAAGGTAAACACGATGGATTTAAAATCCGTTCTCTAATTAGAGTTACTGGTTCAAGTCCAGTAGCGAGTAAATTACTTTTAAAAAAACAAAAAATTTAATAATCATGAGATTTGTAAAACAACCTTTAATTAAATTAGCAAATGATCATTTAATAGAGTATCCTACTCCTATAAATTTGCATTATGCATGAAATTTTGGATTTTTATCAGGAATGTGTTTAATAATACAAATTATTACTGGTATTTTTTTAGCAATGCATTATACCCCTCATGTTGATCTAGCTTTTGCAAGTGTAGAACATATAATGCGAGACGTTAACTATGGTTGGTTATTACGTTATATTCATGCAAACGGAGCTTCCATGTTTTTTATAGTAGTATATATTCATATTTTTAGAGGTTTATACTTTGGTTCGTATACTAAACCCCGTCATTGAGTTTGAGTACTTGGGGTGATTATCTTATTATTAATGATTATAACCGCTTTTATTGGGTATGTATTACCTTGAGGTCAAATGAGTTTATGGGGGGCTACTGTTATAACAAATTTAGTATCTGCAGTGCCTTTTGTAGGTAATTCTATAGTTACGTGGTTATGAGGAGGATTTTCTGTAGATAATGCTACACTAAATAGATTTTTTAGTTTACACTATTTACTCCCTTTTATCATTACTGCAGCATCTATAATACATATAGCAGTATTACATCAAAATGGATCAGGTAATCCATTAGGAATTAATTCAAATGTAGACAAAATTAACTTTTACCCATATTTTATAATAAAGGATCTTTTAGGGTTAGTAATATTTTTAATATTCTTTTCAATTTTTGTTTATTTTTTTCCTAATTTATTAGGTCATCCCGATAATTATATAGAAGCTAATCCTATGGTTACTCCAGCGCATATCGTTCCTGAATGATATTTCTTGCCTTTTTATGCAATTTTAAGGAGTATTCCTCATAAATTAGGAGGGGTAATAGCAATGATTTCTGCAATAGCTATTTTAGCTATTTTACCTTGAGTACATAGTACGGAAATACGTAGTTCAAGGTTTAGACCTATTTATCGTTTTTTATATTGATCTTTTGTAAGTACTTGCTTTATATTAGGTTGGATTGGAGGAATGCCTGTAGAAGATCCTTATATATTAATAGGCCAATTTGCAAGTATTTTTTATTTTGTTTATTTAATTATAATATTACCACTTTTAGGAAAAATTGAAAGATTTTTACTATTTTTTAAATAAGTACTCAATAAAAAATAGAGGTTTTAAAACCTCTATTTTTTATGGGTAGAGAGATTCGAACTCTCAAAGTTTACTTTACTACTAGAATCTAAACCTAACACGTCTGCCATTTCCGTCATACCCATTTAAATCCTCAAATTCACAAATTTTACGACATTACTAGGTACACGACATAGTTGTATTTCAATTTTTTGTTTTTTTACATCTCTTCTTTGATGCATTGTTAATACAATAACCCCTACCATAGCTACTAATAAAATTATACCACAAATTAAAAACAGCGCACAATAATTTGTATATAATACATTTCCTATAGTTTCTATATTGTTTACATAATTAGTTTCAGAAACTCAACTAATTAAATCAATATTATCGTATTGACTATTTACTAAATCTAATTCTCTCATTGAACTAGACAATATATTAAATAAAATAGAAAATATTAAAAAACCTATAGGTATAATGGAATAATGACTAATTTTTAACGGATTTATTTTTACATTTAAAATCATTACAACGAAAAGAAATAATACTGCTATCGCACCCACGTATACAATTATTAACATTAATGATAAAAATTCAGAACCTAATAATAATAATAATGCGGAGGTATTACAGAAAACTAAAATTAAAAATAATACAGAATGCACAGCATTTAAAGATGTTATAACCATAAAAGAAGATATTGCTGTAAGAACTGCAAATAAAATAAATAAAAATAAATTTAAATTCATTTCTAATTAAATTTTTAACGGAAAAAGGGATTCGAACCCTCAACTTTAATCTTGGCAAGATTATACTCTACCTATTGAGTTATTTCCGCAGAAAGGGCGAAGAATGGGATTCGAACCCACGACCCTCAGGTTCACAAACTGTTGCTCATACCTAACCGAGCTCTCCCCGCCTATGATTTATTTAATAATTGATATTTAATGGCAGATATAGCTTTCCCAGGGTTTAAGTTTTTAGGGCACACTTTACTACAATTCATTATACTATGACACCTAAATAATCTCATTTTATGATTAAGGAATTTTAACCTAATTTTTTTATTTAAATCTCTTGTGTCTGTTAATCAACGATATGCTTGTAATAATATTGCTGGACCTAGATATTTGTCTTGGTTTCATCAATAACTTGGACAGCTTGAAGAACAACATGCACATAAAATACATTCATATAAACCATCTAATTGAAATCTATCGAGTTTTGATTGCAAAAATTCTTTATTATTATAAAAATTTTGATTAATTAATCAAGGTTGTATTAATTTGTATTGATTATAAAAATTTGAAAGATCTGGTATTAAATCTTTAATAATATACATATGGGGTAAAGGATATATTGTAATAAATTTATCTTTTGTTTTTAAAGAAGTTAAACATGCTAATGAGTTAATCCCGTCTATATTCATCGAACAGCTACCACAAATACCTTCTCTACAAGACCGCCTAAAAGCTAAAGTAGAATCTAAATTATCTTTAATATGAATTAAAGCATCTAATACCATAGGACCCTTATTTTTCAACAAAGGATATATCGAAAATCACGGTTGTTTTTTATATAAGGAATTTCATCTATATACTCTTAAAAATTTTTGATCTTTATAAAGAATATTTAAAGATATTTTATTAGAATTTTTTGTCAAAAACATATTTTTTTATATTAAATTAGAAATTATAATACAAATAACACAAATACATATAATATAGAAAGAGTTATATAAACTAGAAGGTTTAAATCCATATGTGAAATTTCACCCGATATGACGTACCCCATTAAAACTATGATACAAAAATAAAACTAAAGATATTAAATAAATAAACAAAATAATTCGAGGGCCCATATGAAGAATAGGTATATAAAAAATTAGAAAGGATCCTAACTTTGTTATTATATTAAAACTTACAATTATAACTAATAGTAAAACTCCCGAAATACGATGTCATATTGACGATAAAGATGTTACTTGAGGATTATAAATAGATAGATGTGGAGACAAGGCTCTATTTATAATAGTTGTTTTTTTACGCATAAATTATATTTAACTTTTCATTAATTGTCCAGAATAGGATTCGAACCTATGACAACAGGATCTTCAATCCTATGCTCTAAACCTCTGAGCTATCTAGACTTTTATAGATGAAATAGGATTCGAACCTATGATAAACATTTTATGCCAATTTTCAAAATTGGTGCTTTAAACCACTCAGCCATTCATCCTTCTTTATTAGGGCAACAGGATTCGAACCTGTAATCTTTTACACCCAAAGCAAACACGTTATCCTATTACGCTATACCCTATATTTTTATTACTTTTTTAAGTAAATAAAATTAAAAAAGCCATCATTAATGCAAATAAAGCAACCGCTTCTGTTAAAGCAAATCCTAAAATAGTATATCCAAATAATTGTTGTTTTAAAGAAGGATTTCTTGCATAAGCCATCACTAAAGATCCAAATACAATACCTACTCCTGCTCCTACTCCTGTTAATCCAATAGTCGCTAAACCTGCGCCTATCATTTTTGCACTTTGTAAAGTTACGTTCATTTTATTATTTTTATTTTTGTATAAGCTAGAATTGGAATTGAACCAATCTAAAAAGATTTGCAATCTTTTACATTACCACTATGTTATCTAGCCCCTTAACGAGAATAGGACTTGAACCTATAACTTTTGGATTATGATTCCAACGTTCTAACCTATTGAACTATCCCGTCTCTATAAACGCCTTATTTTACGATTTTTACACCCATTATGAGGTAAATTAGTTTTTTCACATACTAAAATAATCTGAGAATAAAACTGTTTTAAATATTTCAAAACAATTTTTTTTTGTTTATTAAATCCTTTTAGTTTTAAAAATAGATACTTTACATTAGATTTATTCAAAAAAAATTTTATCTTCTTTATCGATAAAAAAATAGACGTAGTTGTAATTTTTTTTGTATTTTTTATCTTATTCGAACCTACCGAAGCCCAAAATAATGTGTTACCCTTTAAATCTGTTATAGTATACAATATATTATTTGTAGTAAACAAGATATGTAATATTATAATTTTTTTATCCATCTACACTACTAAATTTCATAATTATTTTTAACCTACTAAGATTCCCATAAATAGTAGTTTTAGTGAAAATAAAATTACATTTGAATTCAAAATGGTGTCAGGTAATTTTACAATATTATACCTTTGGTTAAAAACTAAATTTTATTCTCATTCTAACGCTCCTTTATATCATTCATAAATAAAACCTAAAGTCAATATTATTAAAAAAATAATCATACTCCAAAAGCCAAAAGATCCTATATCTTTTAAAACTAAAGATCAAGGAAATAAAAAACTAATTTCTAGGTCAAAAATAAGAAATAAAATTGCTACTAGATAAAATCTGATATCAAATGTTGCTCTCGCATCATCAAAAGGGTTAAAACCACATTCATAAGCACTAATTTTTTCCTGATCTGCTTTTTGAGGAGTTAATAAATAAGATAAAAGAAATATAATAAATGATAAAAACGTAGATGCTATCAAAAATATTAAGATAAACGTATACTCTGCAAAAATTAATTTCATATTTTTTTATTTTTTAAGGTAATCAATTAAAACTAATCATAATGCCTGCTATAAAAAATACTCATCCTAAAGATAAAGGTAAAAGTATTTTCCACCCTAATCGCATTAATTGATCATATCTATATCTTGGAAAAGAAGATCTTACTCAAATAAATCCAAATAACAATAATGTTGTTTTTAAACCAAATCATATTGTAGAAGGTATCCAATATAAAATTGTCCAATTGTAAATAGGTAATCATCCGCCTAAAAAAAAAATTGTTGCTAAACTACACATTAAAATCATATTTGCGTATTCTCCTAAAAAGAATAAAGCAAAACCCATCGCAGAATATTCAACATTATAACCAGCAACTAATTCAGCTTCAGCTTCTGGTAAATCAAAAGGTGCTCTATTAGTTTCTGCTAATATAGATATATAGAACATCAAAAATATAGGAAATAAAGGTAAAATAAATCAAATAGATTGTTGTGCTAATACAATTTCACTTAAATTTAAAGATCCGACACATACTAAAACATTGATTAATATTAATCCTATTGAAACTTCATAAGAAACCATCTGAGCAGCAGAACGTAAAGCTCCTAAAAACGCATATTTAGAATTACTCGCTCACCCTGAAGTTATAATTCCATAAACTCCCAAAGAAGATATTGCTAAAATATATAAAACCCCCAAATTAATATCAGAATATACTAAACCTTCTCCTACAGGTATAACACATCAGGATACTAATGCTAGTAAAAAAGTTATTATGGGAGCTAACACAAAAATCATAATATTAGCACTAGAAGGTAACACCGTTTCTTTTACAAATAATTTCAAACCATCTGCTAATGGTTGCAATAAACCAAAAACTCCTACTACATTAGGACCTTTTCTTCTTTGCATTGCAGCCATTACTTTCCGTTCAGCTAATGTCATATAAGCAATTGCTATCAAAAGAGGCACTATTATTAAAACTATTTTTAATACTATACTAATTATATATATCATATTACAATTAATTTAAAAACGCTAATGAAATTCAATGCGTAATTATCGAAAAAAATTCTATTTCATAAAATAAAAGGAATAAAAATATAAAAGAAATACTTAAAATTAGTGCGTTTGGTTTATTTACAGGATATAAAATTATTCAACTACTCGATTTATTAAAATACATAGTTTTTATTATTTTTATATAATAAAAACATGCAATACAACTCATCAAAACTATAAATATAGAAATACCTACTGCCCCCGCTTGTAAAGCAGATAATAAGACAAAAAATTTAGCAAAAAAACCTGCTAAGGGAGGTACTCCTGCCATAGAAAATAATATTAAAGAAAATATAATCGCAATTGTTGGATTTATTTTTGATAAATTATTAACTTCTTCTAAATATCTTGTTTGGTAATGATAATTATAATTAAAAAAACGTATACTCAACACTATAGAAAAAATTCCTAACATTGTATTTAAATATATAATTACATATAATATAGAATTACTAATACTATCATTATCACCTAAAAGTAATGATAATAAAAAAAAACCTACGTGAGTAATTGAACTATAAGAGAAAAAACGTTTTCACCTTTTCTGAGAAAATGCACTTAGTGTTCCAATTAATATTGATAAAAATACAACTATTAAAATAACATTATGCCAAATATTAATAAAATCGTGAAAACTAAAAATTAAAAACCTATATAGTAAACTTAAAATAGATAATTTAGGCATTATTGAAAAAAATGCCGTTACTGATGTAGGAGAACCTTCATAAACATCTGGGGATCACATATGAAAAGGTGCTGCACTTAATTTAAAAAGTAATGCTACTAAAATTAAAATTAAGCCACTGAAAACCCCTGTAATAATTACAGCATCCTCTATTAAAATGCCTGTAAAAAATTTAGCTATGTCACTTAAATTTGTTAAACCTGTTAAAGAATATATTAAAGATATTCCAAATAATAATAAAGCTGAAGAAAAAGCCCCTAAAACAAAATATTTTAAACCAGCTTCCGTAGAAAATTCTGATGTTCGTTTAAAACTCGCTAATATATAAAAAACTAGACTCTGTAATTCTATAACTAAATAAATAAATAAAAGATCGTTAGCCTGCATAATTAATAAAATTGCTACAAGGCTTAATAATATTAATATCCAATATTCGAACGAATTTATTTTTTCAAAAATATTATATACAAAAGTTGTATATAACCAAAAAATAAAAAATAATATTAAAATATATTTAGAATCCTGTGTAAAATAATCGCTAATAATACAATCTTTTCATATAGTTATAAAGTAAACTTCTTGATAGAAAGATATAATAAATCCTAATATCGCTATTTGAAAACTTAAAAAACCTATATTATTTATTAAAATGGGGTTACCTTTTGATAAACTAAAAAAAACCCCATGGATTAGTAAAATACATACACTGCTCACTATAAATATTTCAGGGATAATAGGATACAACTCATATAAAATATAATACATTATTTATATATTTTTTACAATTTAAAAGAAAAATTCCATAATATTTTTAGCTATCTCTATAGAAAGTATTTTTACCAAAAATATAAAAAGATACTTTAATTTTTTTATATGAATATAATCATATAAAATAGAACAAATTCCTAAACTTATATGCGTAAAAAGAAAACCTATTACAAAAAACACTATTTCTAAATCAAAAATAATACCAAATAATGTAAATAGAGAAGAAAATCTAATAAGTATTCATTCTAAATTAAACATTTTTTACTAATCTTTAAAATATAAGCTCTAATAAATTATATAGAGAATAATGTATATCATTTAAAAAAGAACCCGGATAAACCCCCATCCATGCAACTAATACCATTAAAGGTATCAAAATAAAAAATTCACGCCTCGAAATATCTTGATAAATTGATAAATAATTTAATTTTATAGAACCAAAACTTATTCTATTAAATAATCATATAGAATAAGCTGCACCTAATATCATTCCAAATGAAGAAAAAAATGTTAAGACTGTATTAATTTGAAATACACCCAAAAGAACTAAGATTTCACCCACAAAGCTACTTGTCCCAGGAAAACCTATATTTGCAAATGTAAAAAATAAAAAAAAAATACCATATAATGGCATTACTTGAACTAAACCTGTATAATATTTAATTATCCTAGTTTTATATCTATCATATAAAATACCTATACAAAAAAATAAAGCACTCGATACTAATCCATGACTTAACATTAAAAAAATACTGCCTTCTAATCCTTGTAAATTTAATGAAAAAATACCAATAGTTACAAAACCCATATGAGATACTGATGAATAAGCTATAATTTTTTTTAAATCTACTTGGCGTAAAGTTGTTAAAGACGCATAAATTACAGCCACTACACTTAATGTAAAAATTAAAGGACTAAAATAAATAGATGCTCATGGAAACATTGGTAAAGAAAATCTTAAGAATCCATAACCCCCCATTTTTAATAAAATACCTGCCAGAATTACAGAACCTGCTGTAGGAGCTTCTGCATGTGCTTCCGGTAATCATATATGAAAAGGAATCATTGGTATTTTTATAGCAAAGCTAGAAAAAAAAGCTAGTCATAAGATTAATTGTGTTGCTTCTTTAAAAGAAGAGTATCACAATATATGAAAATCTGTCGAGCCTGTTTGAAAATAAATAATAAGTATTGCTAATAACATTAATAAAGATCCTATTAAAGTATATAAAAAAAATTGATAAGCCGCTCTAATTTTACGTTGTCTCGAACCCCAAATTCCTATAATAAGAAACATTGGTATTAACACACTTTCAAAATAAATGTAAAATAACAAAATATCTAATACACTAAATACTTGAATTAAAAAAAATTCAAGAAGCAGAAAACATATTAAATAATCCCGTACATTAAAGGTTACGGAACTTCAACTTATTAAAACGCATATTATTATTAGAAAGGTTGTTAATAAAATAAAAAATAAAGAAATACCATCTATTCCTACAACATAATAAAAATTTAAATACGGAAATCATAAAAATGTGGATACAAACTGAAAAGTAGATGTACCCGAATCAAATTGAAGTCATAAAAACAAAGACGAAATAAAAGTTAAACATGCAAATCATAATGCTACCCGACGACATAAAAATTCGCTAGATTCTTCTATAAATAATAAAACTATTACTCCAATTAAAGGAGTTATAGATGTTGTTACTAATGGATTTACTAATTCTATTGAATACATTAAAAATTTTAAAGTTTTTGAGTCTAGATTGATTCGAACAATCAACATTACGCTTATCAAATTGCAATCGTCATAAATATAACTTTGCTAAAAACTGTACGAGATAATTTCTTATCATACAGCTTCCTATAAAACATAGTTTTAACTTATATCTTTTGCTTATTTTTATCATTACAAAAAAACTTTTGCTTTAATATAAATCGTATCCAAACGTTTCAATTTTTTATTTACTAAAATTTTTAGAGTCTTATTTTATACCTTTTATATTTAAATATTGAGGCTAATCTCAAATGCACGCTATTTGAAATTTTATATAATAAAAACTTTTAGAGTTTAGATATTTTCAATAAGTTCCTGTACGTACTCATAAATTTGGTATATTATTATGCTTTAATATCTTTAACAATAATAATAATAATATCAAACATTTTAAACCTCAAAAATGATAAGAATTTCACTTATATAAAAAACTAATTCATTACTATCGCAAGGATTATACTAATTATAAAATAATATAACCAACATTTCACACGCGTACGCTCTAACCTTTAAGCTATAGACCCTTCCATACTACTAAATAAAAAATACTAGAAAAAAATAAAAAATTAATAAGTGTAAAGTCTTTACTAATAAAATGTGTTTATATATATAAATAATAGAAAAAATACAAACACTTACTATAATATAAAATATATAATGAGTCATTTGGCCTGTCTGAATACGGAAAATTAACGATGATCATTTAGAAATCAGATTACTTAATCCAAAAGGTCCTGCTAACTCAATAAAACCTCTATCTAATGCTTTAAATGATGTAAGATAACCAAAATTTAAGATTGGATACACGAATAATCTATTATATAATGTATCAAAAAATCACTTTTTATTTATCAAATAAACTCAAAAAAAACTTATTTTATATCATTTTAGTAAAAAAAATTTGTAAATATATGTAATATTTACTAAACTTGCTAAAAAAATTCCTAAAATACTTACTAAAAACGGTAATCATTTAATAAAGATAGGTAGATTTTCTGCTTCTATATAAAAATTATGATTAGGTAATACAAAAATGGCCCCTTTTCAAAAATCCGTTCCTAAACCTATAAATAAATCATATGCTATAAATCCAAAAAATAAACTACCTATTGCTAATAGTATTAACGGTAAACTCATTAACCACGGAGATTCATGTATATTGGATAAGATTATCCTATTACTATTATTTGAATTTAAAAATGTTAAATAAATCAATCTAAAAGAATAGAATGATGTAAATAATACAGATATACTACCCAATCATAAAGCTAAGGATGAATATAATAAATCTAGATTACAAAAACTGGTACTATGCGTTAATTCTAAAATAAAATCTTTTGAATAAAAACCTGTTAGAAAAGGAAAACCTGTTAATGCCAAAGACCCTATCAACATTAACGAATATGTCATAGGTAAAAAATTTACTAAAGAACCCATTCTACGCATATCTTGTTCATTATTAACTGCATGAATTACAGAACCTGCACTTAAAAACAATAAAGCTTTAAAAAAAGCGTGGTTTGTTAAATGAAACAAACTTACTTCATAACAAGACATTCCACAAGAAAATACCATATACCCTAATTGACTACAAGTTGAATACGCTATAACTTTTTTCAAATCATTTTGAAAAATTCCGGTCATACCAGCAAAAAAAGCTGTTAAAGATCCGAATATAACCAATACTGATAATAAAAATGTTGAAAATTCTAATAGAGGAGAAAAACGTATCATCAAAAATACTCCAGCCGTTACCATAGTAGCAGCATGTATTAAAGCAGATACGGGAGTAGGCCCCTCCATCGCATCCGGTAATCAAGTATGTAATCCTAATTGTGCAGATTTACCCATAGCTCCTATAAATAAAAAAAATCCTATCAGACTTATCCCATCACAATTAAATCCTAAAAATTTAAAACAATAGTTATCAAAAAAAGGCACTGTTGAAAAAATAATACTGTAATCCAATGATTTAAAAATGCAAAATACAGAAAAAATACCAAGACTTAGTCCAAAATCGCCTATTCTATTTACCACTAATGCTTTAATAGCTGATTGATTCGCTCCCAAACGGGTATACCAAAAATTAATAAGTAAATACGAAGCTAATCCTACACCTTCTCAACCTAAAAACATTTGCAACAGATTATCTGCTGTGACAAGCATTAACATAAAAAATGTAAAAACACATAAATAACACATAAATCTGGGGCGATGTGGATCCGTTTCCATATAAGATATAGAATAAATATGAACTAATGTAGAAATCCACGTAATGACAATTAACATAGTTACGGTTACCGTATCAAATAAAAAACCTCATTTAATTATGAGAAGGCCTGATTCTATTCAAGATTCTAAAATAAGATGAATAATAGTTCCAGATAACCCTACTTCAAAAAAAGCTATTCCCGAAAACACTCCTGAAAGTAATACGCAAAAAGTTGTTAAAATACAGGACCCTTTACTCCCAATCCACCGGCCTAATAAACCAGAAAATAAAGCCCCTAAAAGAGGTAATAAGACGATACATAAATACATGATATTTTAAACTTTAAAATTAAAAAACTTTGGATAAAACAATATACTATTTAAAACTAAACTATCACAATAAAGTAAATAATTAATAGTTGCTATACTAATTTTTTCATCAATTATTGTAATTTGTTGCTCATTTTTAAAATATTTCTGGAACTTATAGCTTTCAGACAAAAGATTTTCAATTACTGCTAACTTTTCTAAAAGTTTTTGTTTAACTAAAACTTGTTTATGAACTACTTTTTCACTTAATTGTGATACTTCTAAACTATTAGCTTCTACAATTTGTTTTCTAAGCTTTATAGACTTTAAAAATAAAGGTAAAAAAAAATGTGTTAATATAATATATAAGGCAGAAAATATTACAAATAATCAAAAAATTTGGGAAAATATAATTACACGATCTAATTGTGGCATTTTTTTTTATGTTTTTTTAATGCATATCTAAGACATCATTTAAATATATGCAAGTAAGTAAAGTAAATACATAAGCTTGTAAGCCTGCTATTGCTAATTCTAATCCTATTAATGCTAATAATAATCCTAAGGGTATTAAGTGAAAAACTGCTAATAACCCTCCTGCGGATAGCATGGTTCAAGCAAATCCTGCTATTATCTTTAACAAAGTGTGCCCTGATGTCATATTAGCAAATAAACGAATAGATAAAGTAAAAACTTTAACTATATACGAAAGGAATTCTATAGTTACTAATAAAGGTACTATGGCTAAAGGAACTCCTCTTGGCAAGAATAATGCAAAAAATTTATACCCATGAGTTTGAATACCGATAATATTAATACCAATAAATATTGATAATGCTAAACTAAAAGTAAAAACTATATGGCTTGTGACTGTAAAACTATATGGCACCATCCCTATAAGATTACTATATAACAATATTAAATGTAATGCAAATATAAAAGGTAAATAATATTCCCCTTTTTTGCCTATATTATCTTCTACTATACTAGAAGTTACTCTATAGAGTAACTCTTTAACAAGTTGTCAACTATTAGGTATTAAATTCAATTTGTAAAAAGTTAAACTTGTCCAAAATATTATCAGAATAAAACTTATTGTTAAAAATAGAGAAGAATTGGTCAAAGAAAAATTTATACCACCAATAGTTAAAGGTAGTAATGTTACTATTTCAAACTGTTCTAACGGGCTTGTAATAATATTAGACATTTTTATTTTTTTTTATACAGGAGAAGAAGGACTTGAACCCCCAACCTGTGGTTTTGAAAACCAAAGCTCTACCATTAAGCTATTCTCCTTTTTAAAGTATGGAAGTAAATGGGATCGAACCAATAATTTTATGCATGCAACACATACGCTTTACCTTTAAACTATACTCCCAAAGTTATTAAGTTTTATCTCTTTCATTGTTTAATAGAGAAAAGAGAGGGGAAACCCCCCTATTGTAAACGTTTTTTTTTATAGGGGTTGCATTTTTGCAAAAGTAAAGGGTATTACTTTTGCAAAAATGCAACCCCTATAAAAAAAAACGTTTACAATAGGGGGGTTTCCCCTCTCTTTTCTCTATTAAACAATGAAAGAGATAAATAAGGAAGGTGGTCGAGTGGTTTAAAACAACGGTTTGCTAAATCGTCGCATAAAAACTATTTTATGTCATGGGTTCGAATCCCATTCTTCCTAAAAATTCCGAACATTAATTAATAATAAAGAAGAGATGGCTGAGTGGTTTAAAGCGATAGACTGTAAATCTATTTATTAAAAAGTTTTCGTAGGTTCGAATCCTACTCTCTTCATATTTTTAGCGTTTTTAGTTTAATGGACAAAACACCAACTTTCTAATTTGGTTAATGTGGGTTCGAATCCCTCAAAACGCATAAAA